GTTCGAGCCCCGTCAGTCCCGAACTAGGATCCGATAAATTTCTCAATTCATCTTTTTTCTGTGAAAAGGAAGACAGAGAGCAAAATCAAATTATAGAATGTTCCTCTTTTTACCGGGAGCGCAGACACAAATGATCTTCGTTTATTGTACGATACACAATAAACTTAATATAATTATCTCTACATAGTACTTTTCATGTTCAGGTTAAACCACACTTTTTAGAATTCCGGCTTTGTTTGTGTATCCTCTAAGACTATATAGTAATTGGTTGGAAACAACCTATCTCATTCAAATAGCATACTTAATTTGTGGTGTATACGTTCTAATCCCAATCCAAGAAGAAGATACTAATGAATAAAAAAAAAAAAAATGAAATAAAAAAAAAGACCAAACAAGTGGCGCCCCCCTTTTAGTATTTAGTCAATTTACGGAATCCGTCCCTTTTCCATCTCACCTATACTGTTTGAATTGGATCTGTGTATGACCCATAGAATACCGGTCATATGATACCCCATAATTATTGTATGTATTTGTATATATACTATTGTATGTATAGTATAGGTAGTAGAATTGTATAAAGAAGATAATAGGTTATAGAAAAGAAAAAGTGGAAAAAAGATGAAAATCCAACGATAGGATTTATGATTCAATCAAATACGGCATTTTCGATTTAGTATCAATAAAAGATTTTCCTATGTTATACTATTTCATTTTCGACGATGAATCATTTGATAGATCAGATATTTTTATTCATAATATTGATCTGATTCAGTATCATCAGGATGCAATTCATCCCATTGAATTTACAGGAGTCAAATTTATCATCTCTATGGGATTAGATCCCGAGTTATTGCGAAACAAAAAAATAAGATTATGGAAGTCAATATTCTCGCACTTATTGCTACTGCACTGTTTATTTTAGTTCCTACTGCTTTTTTACTTATCATATACGTAAAAACGGTCAGCCAAGATAATTAATTTGAATGAAACTTGAATTATTAGTTCTTATCAATGATTGAAGAAATCAAAGAGATTCAAACTTGAAGTCTTAAATGAAACGCTTAAATTAAACGATAGGGCTGGAATCAGAAGTAGAAGTATCTGAGATAGTGCGGTAGAAAGAACTAGATCTAGTTCTTTCTACCGCACTATCGAGTATTATATACTATTTATTAGTATATAACGTAACGTTTCTAAAGTTGTATACGAATCCAGTCTTCATTTCATATGGATCAATTTACAATATGTATGTACATATCTCTAAATAGTACTCGAATTCTTTTTTTTTTTTTGCTACATATAAATACATTTGTGAAAAGATGAGTAAAAAAAAGCATAAAAAAATTTCTAGGAGTCTAAAACAAACGTGAAATGTGCGATGTACGGATCGCTCAACGGAAGAAAGATCTCATTTTATTAGGTGTAGGACCTCTTTTCTTCGGACAACTGCTAATAGATTCCTGCGGAAAGAAAGTATTGCCATTATAGCAGCAGACTTTCTCTTCAAACAGTAAAGGTTAAGAAAAAAGGGAAACAAATAAAGAAAAAAATAGGGATTGGTTTTTCTCGTTTATCCATAATTCTGGTTAAGAGTTGATTCACCAAAATAGAATATTTAGGAAAAATTCGATTAGAAAAAATTTCCTACCATGCGTAGATTTTCGTTTCGAAATTCAATTATGGTAATCATTCATTGTTTGATCAAATGATTATTATTCATAATTGTCTTTTTTTTTTATTCATTACCTTATCTTATTCCAGTACAATTTTGAAACAGAAACTTTTTTTAAGGCTTCGCAAAACGATCAATAAAGAATTGATACAATTAGATTACTCAATCGATTACTCGATTAGTACCCTAGCCCTAGAGTCCACTCCTTCCCCATACTACAAGTGAAAGAGAAAATGTAAAGACTACCATTAAAGCAGCCCAAGCGAGACTTACTATATCCATGCGAATTATGCCCCTATCTCCATGAAGGAATTATTCCATTATTTATTAATAATCATAGTGGAATCAATGGCACAGAGTCAAAATAGGATTCTGAATTAAGGCTATTGATGAACCAATTCAATGAATACATTTGTAACAAGTTCCTATATTATAGGATTTCTGGTAGAATCGGGAAGCATTAAGTACAAATACAATACACACACCTTTGGAAATCTCAAAGGAATGTTCCTAATGGAACAGGTAAGCATAAAGAAAAGTAAGAACCTTTTTGTTTTGGTACCCTTACTTCATAAGCAAAAACATAAACATATACCATCAAGATAAATAACTTTCTATCAGATATCTATATTTCCTATTTGATTTAAGACCTTTTGATCGAAGCCTTACTGTCTTTCTGTGAAAGAATCGGGAGAAACCGCCACGATTATTACTACATACATTCTTTTGTTTTGGTTCAACTTTGACTCTAGAAGAGCAGACATTCTAATTGCATGTCTGAGCACTCAGAGACTCTTGCGAGTTTAAATACAAAGGATTTCGGGCTTTTCCGCAACTCCTAAATGGTTCCCCCATCCTATCCAATCTAATTTAATACCAGACAGACGGAGTCACTAGACACTATCTTACTAAGGTATAAGATAATTAGGAGATCTTGATATTCGTATAATCTCTTCTTTAATCCTAGGAGAAAAGATGGAATATCGCTTAGGAATAGGATACTAAGATTTCCGAACTCTGACTTTCGCAGGTCGGGTTCTGAATCCTAGAATTTACTCTCACTATTTATTGGATTCAATTTAAAAATAGCCCAAACCAATCATTAATAAATAATGAAATTTAATTATGAAAAATTCGATTCTAAATTCAATTAATTAATAAGTAAATTATAAGGGAGGGTTGTTTCATCCATATTGGCACCGTACGTACCGGTTTGGGCCACACCCAGAACTTATGGTTCTAAAAAAAGTATTTATGCGTCTGCTTAGTCCTTTGCCTCTGCTTCCGCGGGGCAAGAATTCGTCTAATTAGATCAGCAATATAAGAATAAGAAATCCCCAATATTTTATTTGTTGATCAGGCGACACCCGGATTTGAACCGGGGATAAAGGATTTGCAGTCCCCCGCCTTACCACTTGGCCATGTCGCCACCTAATTAGATCCAATCAAAAATGGATAAAAATATTATCCATAATCCATATTCTACTACGCATTTTTTTTTATCTTGAATCCCGTCGGTTGTACTTATCCTAAAAAATGAATTCCTATTTCTATTGGATCTAGTTTAGATTATTCTACTCGATTGTATCTCAAAATAGACAAAACTTAAAAACTTCTCCTTTCTGTTGAAAATAGGAAAAAATAGATTTTCGGTCACAGGCTGCAAAATGAAGGGAAAATTAGAACAATTAACCATTTACTTTGAATTAAGAAACCCGATTTATTTATGACTAAATCCATTATATTCAATAAGAAATACCTTTCCATTTAAATTATAACAACATATATGTGTATATGTAAACCCCAGAACCCCGAACATAAATTGTTATTACCCAGATCAGATACTGAGCCGGGTCTCGCTCTTATGCGCATATCCCTATAGAAAATCGCCGCCCTTGCATTTTTCATTGAATATATGGAATCGAAAAAAACAGGAATAGAGTGTGACCCATGTTGCCCCAAGTGAAAATTTTGATAAAAGGTATGATATACGGATAACTCGATAACCATATTGGTATTTATTTACCAAATACGACTTTTATTTTGATTATTATTATCATAATCCATATTACATTACGGAATACTTAATTCAATCGTATTCCATCAATTCTACTACCAAAAAGAATCCACAATTTTTTTTTTGAACATGTGTGAAATGAAGTGTGCTAAAAAAAGGAAACTCCATTTCTGATTATTCTATCTTTATCCCTATTCTATCTTTATCCCATTCATAGAGAGGGGATTTTATCCCGAATCCATTTATTTTTTTGGTAACCAATCTCATTGTAATATCATAATAATAGGTATAAATTTGATCCATTTTGATATTCTAGACAAGACTCCATAAGTGTCAAAGTGACATAATTTTTTCCAGGAATGTTTTCTCCATTTTTTTCTATTTGTACTTGCCGCAAATTCAAATTTGCGTCGAAAATGCTCTTCATTTATCCTCCCCGTTTCCGTTCATACGTATGAAATACATATATGGAGTTGGTGAAAATTTCATGCGATTCAGTAAACAAAATATACATTCCATCATTGCGAGATCAATCCGTACCCGTACGGTTCGATGAATAGTGAACCAATAATGGTATTTTTTCAATAAAGAGGAAATTTACGATTAAGATGCTCCGTAATGGAAATGAGGGAATGTCCACAATACCCGGATTTAGTCAGATACAATTTGAGGGGTTTTGCAGGTTCATTAATCAGGGCTTGGCGGAAGAATTTCATAAATTTCCAAAAATTGAAGATAGAGACCAAGAAATGGAATTTCAATTATTTGTGGAAAGATATCAATTAGTAGAGCCCTTGATAAAAGAAAGAGATACTGTGTACGAATCGCTCACATATTCTTCTGAATTATATGTACCCGCGGAACTCATTTTGAAAACCGGTAGAGAAATGCAACAACAAACGGTTTTTATTGGAAACATTCCTTTAATGAATTCTCTGGGAACCTCTATAGTAAATGGAATATACAGAATTGTGATCAATCAAATATTGCAAAGTCCAGGTATTTACTACCGTTCCGAATTGGATCATAACGGAATTTCTGTCTATACCAGCACTATAATATCAGATTGGGGAGGAAGATCAGAATTAGAGATTGATAAAAGAACAAGGGTATGGGCACGTGTAAGCAGGAAACAAAAAATATCTATTCTAGTTCTATCATCAGCTATGGGTTCGAATCTAAGAGATATTCTAGATAATGTTTGTTACCCTGAAATTTTCTTGTCTTTCTCGAATGATAAGGAGAAACAAAAAATAGGGTCAAAGGAAAATGCTATTTTGGAGTTTTATCAACAATTTGCTTGCGTGGGTG